TTATGATGACCATCTATTTGAGTCGATCATTTCGTAGATCTAATTCAAGTTTTTTTTTATGCAGTGGAAAGGCCTTCAAATCTGAAGTTTTACGCTTAAAGGAAGAAATGTTCTTGGTGGATGCAGGACTTGGGACCGCCAGAATGAGTATGCAGGATGAGCCTAAAGGAGTTCCAATCAACCGAGCCACCAGGTTTGAGAATAAGGTGGGATCCCTGGATCTAGTGGCCAGCGAATCACTGATCAAAAAGCAGATTTTTTTTAGATTCTTCATGGATCTAGTGGCCGGTGAATCACTGATCAAAGAGCGAGCTGCCGCCAGGTTTAATGATTTGGTGGGATCCACAGATGTAGTGGCTGGTGAACCGCTTCTTCTTCTTCCACGAAGATTCACACAAAACCGAGCTTGGATGGAACTGAACAAGATTTGGCGAACGAATAGAAAGGTCAAAGGCTTTTTTATTGATAAAGTAAAAGGAGGTTATTCAGTAGCCATCGCAGGTTTCATTACTTTTATTCCATTCCGTCCTCTCATAAGAGGAAGGATATCGAATGATCAATTCACCATTGAGAGCATTAAGCCCAAAAGGACGAATATTGTGGTGTTCTAACAGCAGCAGTCAAACGGGGGCGTGAATGCGAGATGCCAGCGGAAAAGAAAAGGATAGAAGCTGGAGACTGGCCTATATTCCTACTAATGTGATCCCCATTACTTCAAATCTGTTCTACACTACGATTGCTCTTCTGTTTTTACAATTATCTTTTTTAAAGCAGATAGTTCACAGTGCTCATTCTATCGATACTGGGAAAAAAAAAAAAAGAATGTTTACACTCAATTTTCATTACGAAGATGTATCACGTCAGGATCCGTTGCTCAAACCGAATCACGCCAACGTTATGGAAGTTCCTGGATCGTGTAAAATAAGAGTAGTACCAAAGGCAGCACCTTCTGATTTCATAATAAAAAATGGAAAATTGGCTATGGAGATTCCGTGCGGTCAGAAATTAATACAGACACAAAGGGCTTCGACAGGAAAGTCGTTTCGATCCAATCCATTCTTGGAGTCAAATAAACACAAAAAAGGATATGTCAGTGACCTAGCACGGCAAAGCACTCTCCGAAGGCATGGAATGTCTCATTTTTTGGTAAGAATCTCCGCAGTAATGTCTCTGTTAGATTTTCCGGTCGAAATACGGGAAAAGTCCATTCAATTCTTGATGGAAATGGAGTTTTGCGAATTCTCCCCGGAACTGGAAGATCATTTCGAGATCTTCGAACATATTCGGGGGTTCAATGTCACTATTGTAACTTCGGCCAACACACAAGATGAGACTTTACCACCGTGGAGCGGCTTTTTTCAAAAAGATGAGGGGGAAAGTCAGTAAGATGTCGGAGAAGCAAAATATACGAGATCACAAACGTAGATTGCTCGCGGCTAAGTATGAATTGAGACAAAAGCTTTCTAAATTTGTAAAGATACCGATCGATCTAGTGATATGCGGGACAAACATCGAAAGTCTCAGGTGACTGAAGAACTCAGCGACGAGTTGACAAAAGAAGCCCTAAAAATGGACATGAACGAGGTCCTTTGATGGGCATAAAGAAAGAGTATTGGTAGCATCAAACCAATAGAACAAGGGTGAGCTCAGCAGCTGGTCTACAAGCAAGGTAAGTTGGTCCTTGCGACCGGCCCCGGATGTACCCGCGAGGGGAACCGGGTAACCAAGTCGCGATCAGAATGAATGGTAGTTCGCTGGGCCTGCTCCCGGAGGTGCTGGTTCGAATCCAGTTCGTGACTAGTACTCATAGAAAAGTGTGCTCATTTAGGTCTCATGCATGACATAAGTATTCCCACTGTTCGATACCAGGTTCCCCGCTCCATTATCAGCCTACTTAGTACAGGCTCTAACCGCTTTTATTGGCTCCATAGGATGGAGTCCTTTTGACTTTGATAAGAACAGCAAGTAGTAAACTACCAGTCCTCAACCAAGGAAGATCGCAAACTCCATCAGTGTTCAGTTTGGATCACCCAACTGGAGGCGCCTATCATGGAAAGATCTTTGTTGGGCCGTCGAAAGGGCCAATGCATGAAATTCATAGGCTATGGCAAAAACACGTTTTCACAGTATAGGTCAGGTCCAAAGGAGCATGAAGGAAAATGGCTTGGTTCCGATTATACCGGAGTTTAGAGCAAACAATTGAAAAAGGACAGCCCAAAGATTCTTCTGGGCTTGCATCAATTCTGGATTTCAAATGAAGCTTGAACCAGTCATCTAGGGTTTAGAGAAAGAGTGGATCAAAGGAATTGAAAGAGCATTCCAAACCTCTTTCGCAGCATTACAGTCCCTCATCATGTGCAAAAGTAGTCTCTGTCGAATTAGGACACCTAGTGCAATTGTTCTCACTAACAATCTGTCTATGGTGCAGGAGGTCCCTACTAGCTAGTCTGTCTTGAGAGGCAAGCCTGAGGAAATGTTAGGTCCTATAGTGAGCCTGGGTCTTCCTAACCCAATTACACTGGACGGGGGTAGCCCATGATCTTTTCAGCGATGTCATAGGCCGACTTGGAGGGAAAGTCACCACTAGCAAAGTGAGCCCAAGCCCACGAGTCCTGACCCGCAGATTCATCCAATAAGCCATCCTGGTAACGGAATGTTCTCATCTCTGTTCAAAAGGAAGTTCTGAATCAGTAGGCGAATCCCGAGGATGTTGACTTAGTTGTGACAGGCACGTTCGTTTATTTGGAATACCCGAAATGGCTGTCAACGAGACTCTGTCCTGGAATCACAGCTTGCTTCCGGGGATGTTGTTCCAATCTCCTGTTTTCCCATTTTGAGGAAGCTATTGGGCATGTACCACCGGGTGTTCACCCACCGCTCGTGTTCCTGTTGATGAAAGGGCTGATCCTACAAACTAAGAAGTTCAGTCTGACGTTGACAACCCCTCTCTGGAAGGAAGGTACGCTTCAGCAGCTGCTTACAGCCATCAGAACATCAACTCTCCGAAAGGTTTGGGAAGTGGCAACGGAATATATAGGAATAGCTTCATCCCCCACGAGGGTAGGTTTTCTCTCAAAATTGTGCTATGGCCGAACTCAGATATCGACCTAGTTTTGTGGTGTGGAAAAAAGGACTCTATATCTCCGGAAAGAAGGAAAAGAAAGTTTGATTGACCTAAGCGAAAGGCCTACAACCTGAGCCAAGTAGACAGGCAGGGAACCTCTCAGTCCCCAAGCAGGTCCAAGTCTCGGTGATTAGACGTAGGCCTACTATTATACGGTCCAGCAAGTTAGACTTGTGCTTCACCATAAGGAAAAGCATGCTGGAGTAGTGCTCTAGACCAGGTCGTTGCCATTCGCTATCACAAAGAGGATAGTGCTTGAAGACTGCTTTCTCAATTGTGCCTAGAAGCAACACCATGGAAGCAGCTGTGTTGAGTGCATCCTTTTCTTCATACTACGGTACGGTTCAGTGCGCTATCAGTCTTGCGATGCTGTAGCAATTAAAGGGTACCAAGCAAGCCAGTTCATCATCCTGAAAAAGAATCCTTGGTCAAGGCTGTAACACGGTAGGGAGTTGTTCTCTGTGCTTAGTGTGAAATGACTTTGTCAAGAGATCGTTGGATACCGGCAAAGGACTAGGCTTAGGTAGACCCTTTGTGACAATGGGAATGATGGAATAAGCTCTTCTTCCTCTTAGCCTACTCTGAGCTCATAGGGATTGGTTTGCTGGGGATAGAGTAGAAAGAGAGGATTTGAACTAAGAGAGAAAGGGAACTGTTGCGCTTGGGAATAAGTCGGGAATGCTGAGTGAACAGTTTCTTCGCGGGTAAGATCGATGAATGTAGAAGCAACTGGAAAAGGGAGAGAGATGGTGTACTCTTCAGCTTTGACAGTCGATCTCTCCCATTCATGCTTTATTCAACACTTTCCACCCCTACGGGTTGATGGCTGTTGCTCACAGTTATTCGGTGCCAGTGGCCTCTTAGCTTTGTGGGCGATATCGGATGGTTGGTATCTCACCGCATAAGTGTCAGGGATGGCGTAGTTCATTAGTGCTTTCCCGAGGATGTCTGTGCGTGCTCTCCCGTCTTTAGTCTTTCTCGGCACAAAGACGAAAAAAAGAATGAGAGCATTACCCCCGCCACTCCTCCCCTAACTGAAACCAAGAGCTTCTTTTTATTTACTAACTTGACTTTGCAACTCGAAGTAGCAGATTTGACCTTTCCAGCTTAGTGGAGCTAGGAACCTCTTCTTAACTCAACGACTTACGGGCACACATCTCATGGATACCCCTCTTTTCTTGAGCCTGAGTAGGGGGCTTTTTCGGCATCTAGTTCAGTATCAGATAGAGTAGATAGTTGACTCCCTCGGCTAAGAAGGTTGACTTCTCTGTCACTTCTCTTTAGCTTCTTAATTGAATTAGTTAGAAAGTCTTTCCTTTACCAGGCATTGGCTAGAAGAGAGAGATTTGTCTCCCTCCAACACAGACTGATTAGTTGAGTGATTCTCTTTCTCCTTAGCTTCGGTTTTTGAAACAGGCTACTCCTCCCACCTCAACCCCTCGATCTAAGAGCATCTGAGAGAATCTCCGGCGTTCTCGAGCTAAAGTCAGTCCCTCAACTGCTAATGTAACTGCTTGATCTGTCACCCTCCTTGATTCAAGCCTGGCCTAAAGTCAAAAGCTCAAGTTTCAAGCCCTTTAGGGGCACCAAGTGAATCAAAGCAAGAGCTTACTCAGAGCTCAAACTCTATTGAAATCAAAGTCATGCGATGCAAAGCAAGCCGAGGGATAGGCATGATCATTCTATTCTAAAGGTATAGATCCAGAACTAAGGACTGAAAGCTTGAAGTTCTCTATGTGAACATAGGATCCTATATCAACAACCGGATATGCTAGACTAACAGCTCTAGAGGCAACCTACAGGAGAAAGCCAGAAGAGGTAATTGAAGTACCAAACAATGAATTGATCAACGAAAAAAGGCAGCCTTTCTCTCAAAGCTCTTATTACATGCTAATACGATTACACCAAGAAAAAAAGGAGACTAGGACAGCTTAGGAATGAAGTTCGCTCTCCTCTCCTACGAGAGCTGGAAAGAGCCAGCTTCACTTTCTCAGTGGTAGCGGTAGCATGGTTAACGGTAGCATGTTTGCTAGTCTTTTCACGGGGGTTTCTTCTTCTTCTTCTTCTTCTTCTTGTCTGTATTAGTTTGAATGTCTGTCTTCTTAGGTTTCTTCTTTTCTGTCTTAGGTATCTCGTCTATATCTATAGTAGGGTTAGTGACCTCTGTAGGTTCTTCTTTCATCTCATTGTCTCTCTTGTCCATCCCCTTCTTCTCAGTTATCTCTCTTTCCTTCTGAGATAATTTTTCATAGAGAGAGAGATTCTCGTTCTTAAGATGTCTTACATCAGCCCTTAGCAACATGACTAGTTTTTTGCTAATGTGATCTAGTCTAGACAGGTCTTTGACATCAACAGGCTTTGTATCAACCCAGTACCCCCCTTCATAGACTTTGATCCTCTTTGGCTTTTGATTAAGCCCAACCTTGACATTTTTGTCTTTCTTGAAGATGTTAAGTGAGGACCACTCAATCCGGAAGTTGGCTTCCACCTCTACTTGTAGCGTACGATCAGGGTCAGCGTACTGTGAAAGAAACCATTCTGGAGTGATTTCCTTTTTCGCAAGCCCTTTGTACTTGAGTGTATCCATTCCTTTCTCATTCCTGTAGTAATAGGCCTTCGGAGCTAAAAAGTATCCATGAACTATTCTGTCCTCTAGCTTAAACAGACCTATGATAGAAGATGAAATCAATTCTTCAGGTAGTGGCTTTTTTAGCACAACAGAGTCAGTGTCCGTGTAGTAACAGTCCTCTCTCGAGGTGTAGGGGTACATATAGATCCTAGCATAGGCTGTGATTGCAGCAGCAAGTTGGACAGCTGAGTTCTTCGGTGGATCCCAATAATCAGTCTCGGTATTGCTACGGTAGGTAACGATGTATTTGGAATTGCTAAGCTCATCAGTTGATATCAAATCTTATTAACTGTTTGTGTCTTTCGTTATCGCAGACCTCTGTGATTGTGCTTTTAGGGTTAATGCCAAATCTACCGTATAGTGAATTCATAAGGATCTTGTACACATAAGACAACGCATCATTCCCTGACTTTTTAGCTTCTAACCGGCTTTCAAAGAGAGAGCTTACAAACTCCCTGAATGGGCTTTCCTTCTTCTCAAAGAGGTAGCCGGAATCACAGTGTAGCCAATCTCTCTAGCAAACTTTAATTCTTCGCTATAGTATACACCTACAAATTCTCCTGTAGGAAAGATGAGAGTACCCTCCTTCTCTCGATAGGGTAGAAAGGGCTTCTTGATAGTTTTCGGACATACCACATATGCCTCAATAAAGCCTAACATGCCATCTAAGTCCCTGTCTTCCAGATTTCCATACCAGACTGGTACACCACCTGGCATTGAGTATTCCTTCATGACAAATGGATAGAGGGAGTTCACATCGTAGTAGTATAGGTCCTCGCCTTTAGGCATGTACACATCCGTATGACCACCGTAGTATGCATGTCTTATAAAGTTGTCTTCATTTCTGCTAGGGATGTGGATTGGAAAACTAGAGGCATCGTAGTATCTCAAACGAAAGATGCTTAGAGCTAGTGAGGAAAGGGTGATTTTACTCTCAATGTCCACTTTATACAGATTCCAATAGATGTCTTGTGCTTTTTGCATCACACCACCTAAGAGATAGATGTCCTGCTTCATATAATCCACCAATTCATTTCTCATACTAACCAGCTTCGAAGGAGTGACTTCGTTATAGTTGATAGAACCCTTCGTGCCTAGATCAGGACAGAGACTCTTAGCCAGCTCACTAAGTTTACCAGGGAGTAGATTCAAGGAGTCCCTGAAGCGGAATAACATCTTTTTACCTGAATAGACAGCTAACTCATAAAGCCTATTATTCCTCATCAGAGGTTTTAGCATGTATTTCTGGTGCTTACATGCGAGGTGCTTTAGCAAGAGAATACCATCGAATCTAGAAAAGTTGTGGAAGTATATCGTATTTAATGACTTGTGTTTTTTAACAAGAGCAGAGATCCTTAATACCAAGTCATAAAGCACCTTCTCACTCCTTTTTTCAAAGTCCATCGGATAGAGTATTGAGTAGTCTTCGCTAAAGTAGGTCTCGATCAGCATATCCTTGATATCTTTACCTGGAAAAACCATCAAGAGACCTGCTGCATAAGGCTGATGAGAATTCTTCTCATCCAGTAGTGTCTCGAGATCGGATACAATGAAGGGTCTCAGCTTAGTGTTACATTTCTTTAACGTAGGGATAGATTTAGGGCGTCTACTATGCCGGAGTTTCCTTGCTGTTATAGCATTGCTCTCAGTTAATCCCTCTTCGGTCTCATTAGATACCTCTTCAAGAACTTCACGAAGTAAGTTCTGTCTTTCTTCTTCAGATAGGGTTGGCCTCTCCTGCTTTTTATCCTGTTCCATATAGACTCTGATCGTGACTCTAACTATTTCATCCCCCTCGTAAATTTCAGAAGACTTTAAAAGGACTTTATATATCTGATAATAGACCCATTTTTTAGGAAGTAAATTACCACTCTCGTCAGTTAAGGGGATAGCAGTACCTATCGAAAAAGTGATCTCCTCTCCGTAAGATCGCTGCGTGGTAAGTAAAATCCCTATTTTAGCGTAACCCGTGAGGGATGTGTAAGCAAACTGGTGTAAGAGATCCATTATACATAGAGCATGTAGATCTACATCGTTAATATAAGGTTTAGGCTCGCAGAAGCTATGCGACGCTATGATTAACCATTTATGCGGATCCTGCACCCATGTCCTTTCTATACTAGCAAAGACGCGATTAGTGAACTTGTCAATAGAAGCGCGGTATGTACTGTATGCCCTCGTGCGTATGCAGTTACTTGTGGAAAACATTGTTCGTATGCTGTTACTTGTGAAAAACATTGGTTCTTTCTTTCTTGATCTTTTCATTATTTCTTTCTTTTCATTAATAGTGTACACTGTACATGGGAATATTTAGCTTTCTCTTCATCATGTCAATGAAATGCTCATATTTCTCATGATGCAAACTCCAACCATCCTCTGGGTTTTCATACGGTCCGCATACAAGATGAGTATAGGCCTCGTAAGAGTTCACTATAGTCTTGATCTTTTCATCCCATATTTTCCTCTTAGTTTTACTACGGCTTATGTTTTCAGGGATCTTTTTTTCCAATAGAAACATCAAACTGTCTTTTGGGATGACCTGATCCATTAAAGAATCTGGGATTACTATATTTTCTTTATCATAAATATGTTTGATGACATTCAAATATATGTACTCATTTATGATTTTGAGAGGAGGCCCCAAACTCGTAATAGCACTGCTATAAATGGTAGCCATTTTTTTGCTATGATATGAGGTTGTTATAAAGTTGTCGTGAACTGTGTAGATAGGCGCTTCACAAGAAAGCATCTGTTCTACCACTTTCATAGCAATATGTGCATCCTTCTGATGGATGAAGTTGACGAAGGTAGAGATCTCAGTCTTCCTGCTATCTCGTGTATCAGAAGCAACTCTCAGAGTGACTTGACGTCTCTTCTTATGCAATCTATCATAAACCCCAATATTTATTGCATCCATTTTCACATAGTCTTGTATTGTTGTAAAGTTCTCCACTTTATACTGTACTGGGCGACCACTAGATGAGGTAATCCAGCCTATACTACGGATCAAACGGATAAGACATTCCATGTCATGAAACCTATCTTTCCAGAACTCAAAGCACAGTTTAGCAACCAAAAAGCACTCCTTCGAAGTCATGTATTTGGAGATGATATTCCCCTTTATATCGTTAGCTGTGCTCATAACCGTCTTACCATAGATTATTGGCATAAAGATACTTTTCACTACCTTTCTATCGAGTACCTGGTTAAGGGATGTGGAGAGACTACTATCCTCTACTTTTTTCTCAATGTAAGATTTCAGTTCACATAGGATAGAGGTATAAATATCTTCTATTTCCCCTTTAGGAGAAGGAATGAGATTCGTCTTCCTCGCCATACTTTTATTCAGTAAGAAATAAGACATGATTTGATACGCACTAGCTGAAGCATCTTGGGTAATAGGCATGCGCATTACAGATTCCATATGACTATAATAGACTGGTATAAAACCAGATAAGAACTGGAAGGGATGTTTAGCCTGAACTGCTAGCTCGATCAAATTCTTCACACTTTCCGAATCCGATTGAGAATATATATTTGGGGAGACACATTTATCACGCCATAGTTCAGTTGTTATGTCCTTAAACCAACTCATAGCCTCATTGTCAGACTTGAAGGACTGAAATTGGAAGCATGTAGCAGCTACAGCTACAGCTACCTCACACTCAAACTCTTTAGATTCCGCAAATTGGATCATGCTTCTCGAAAGATCACGTTCATGGAAGTGTAAGACTCCACACCGGTAGATTCTACCCCGGAAATCCAAAAAGGCTGGTAAATAAAATGAATAACCAGCGTAGGCAAACGCCAAGTCAAAAATCAATTTTTCATAACGAGCCTTCTGAATGTCTTTTTGTAAAGTTAGTAACAATTCACTGTACGTAAAGTTCTCTTTAATATACTCATCATTAATGTATAATTCACGAAGTTTTTCGGAAACATCCATTATATTAATAAATGCAACAAAGGAAGGCGACATCAGACCATTGTCTACAAAGAGACTTTGGTTTTCAAAGAGATAATAAAGCCATGGAGTATTAATTTGAAAAGACTGACTTTGTAGACAGTTCATTATCTTGCAGAGCTTCTCTGGCTTATTAAGCTCAAGATAGAAATTGTGGAGGTTACTAGAACTTAAAAGCGTGTAACGATCATACATCTCACTAGTTGGGCTACTTAGGTAACCACCCATTAGATCAGACAGACTTCCAGCTTTATCTGTAGCACTTTTCCATTCTAATGGAGGGAAGACCATAGGCAAGCTTAGCTTGATTGGTAATAATGAAATATCAAAATTACATACAACATATGTAGTCTTTTGAAGATAATAATGTGATTTCTCTTTTTTCTTCATTACTTGAGTAGAACCGCTACAATCTGTAGTTAATTTAATCAGTTTCCTTTGAAGCATAAACTCCACTAAACCTATACCGATAGGGTACATTTTAGATTTGATATCTGATTCCTGAGATTGACCAGGTGATTCCACATCTCTTTTTTTATTTTCGATGAATCTACGTTGTCTTAATAAAAAAACAGTCGGCTTTTTCCCCTTAGTAGTTGCTGTTGCCTATATGAATTTCTATAGTAAGCAGCTACAACCGTCGCTAGGAGTAAGCCTTAGGAGGGAGACTAAAACCCCGATATAGGACAAGTAGTGCTTTAGAGCGGGTGTTTACTTGACTTTACTTTAGAAGGCTTCTACCCGTTCCACTTTCACTCTTAGGAGAATCACTTCGCTACACTCCTTATGGCCCTTCTCTTTAATCAATGGTTGTAGCTGCTTACTATAGAAATGAACATAGGCTTTAAAGGACTAACAGCAACTACCTAACTCAAAAGAGCAAGTGCCGACTCATCCTACTGGTTAAAGCTCTTAAGGTTAGTGTTCGAGGTTTGATGGCCTTGACTTTCCAGTTGAAAATTGTAAGCGGAAAGAGGCTAATCCTAATTAGGATAGGCTGAGCTTGACTAAAAGTACGATGAAGGGTCAGAGCTGCGGGAAAGAACTCGACTAAAAGAACTCGCTTTCAAGGACTAAAAGGCTGTCCCTAAAGTGGAGAGCAGTCCTACTCTAAATCTTAGCTTTATTGGACTCCCTAAGTAGTATAGCTCAACGGTTGTAGCAGTCCGACTCAAAAAAAAGCAACCACCTACGTCGATAGAGCGAGAGATAGGTCTCATACTGCCTCTTAAGGTTAGTTCTATGCCTCACAACAACTACCTCATAGGTGATTATCAATCCGTCTTTAGATCAGAAGTAGATGCCTCTTCCAGGGCTCTGTTTAGGCCTTTCTCGTATAAGCAAAGGAAGTTGAGAAGCTTGTTGACTAGGCCGCAATTCTTCTTTAAATCGTCTTGGTTAATCTATGATTTCATTCATGAATCTTCCCTTTGTGGAGATAAAGAAAGATCATGAATACTAATAGCAGTCAGTCAAGAACTACCAGGAATGTCTTTACATTATGTATGTCTTTTTCACCTCTCTAGTGACTTCCTTGCCTGCATCTCCTGTCAACAGCTAGTTAGTCCTCTTCGCCCTAATGAATAAGCTGGAGAGGCTAGGTCTTGCTTGAAACCAGTAGAGCAGTAAGCCTGAAAGCTTTCCCGTGTAACTACCAGGACCTGGATGAATTTAGTCCTTAATGTGTCCAGCATAACACCTTCTTAAAGTCACTCGCGGCATACTGAAAGCATTCGTTTTAGCCTCCCGCTTTAGTCTCCCTAACGGTCGACCTTAGTCTCGCTCCTCAGCTCGACGGTTGTAGCACTTGTCCGAGTAAAAGATCAAACAACAACGTACTAAGTCTAATCTCGTATATGACGACTAATCTCATTCTGGGGCAATGTCGTATGTGACGATCAATCTCTTTCTCAACCTGTTGACTTAACGGTTTGACCGTTCCACTCGTGCTTCTTGAAAGGAAAGAAAGAGCTCGACTGTTAAGGAGAGGGAGCACTGAGCTACACTCATTATGCCCGACCATTCCGACTCGTAAGTCACTTTATAATCAATGTATAGAATAACTTAGATTAAGTCCGGGCATTAGGTGTACATTTCTCTGTGCTAAAGGGGGTTATGTGAGGCTCCACTCTATCCTGTTGATAGCTGGAGGAAGAGGGAAAATAGGAATAATACCCTGCTTTAGGGGGACTCAAGTAGATTCCCTCATCTTTCGCAACTCGATTCCCTCATCCATAAGGACAATGGGAAATACGAATCCCTAGGACAATGGAAAATCTTTATACCTTTCCTTCGAGTGCCCATGCCATTAGACTATGTACTGGGCTCTCTAGAAGGTAAAGCAGGAAGAGAGTAGCTGACATCAACCATAAAGCCCACTCTATCCTGCTGCCCAGGAAGAGGGAAGAGGTCAAAAGTAAGATACTATTTAGAATACCATTATGAATTAAAAATTTTTTTTATCCCTCGCGGCAGGGTATTTTTTATAATTTCTTTTGGAGCTCTAATGGAGAAGAGAGACATCATTGGGTGTCATGGGAGACCATTTGTTGTCCTAAGGAGGAAGGGGGTGTTAGAATTCGTTCGTTACATCAAGTGATGCAAGCCTTGCACATAGGCGTGGAATTCTATACTATAAAGGGGACTCTCTTTTCTTTGGGCTATGTTCATGCGAAGCAAATATGGTGCCCTCACAGGGCTGTTCTCTCTTCAATTCCTAGGAGTGCTTCTCATTGTTGGAGAGCCATCCATGCCCAGCTGGACTTTGTTTTATCCCACGCCTTGTGGTCTATCGGTAAAGGTAACATTTTTTTGGCATGATATGTGGTTGAATTCTCCTCTGCAGGTAGACAACCCTCCTCGGCCTCATATCTCTGTCAAAGAGGCCTTCAATGACCCCAATTTGATGGATGAAATTCTGAGTATTTTGGATCCTATCTCCATTCAATAAATTCAATCTATGCGGGGCTGTCTTTCTGGGCAAACTTCACTGGCTACTTCATCCTGATGGATGCCTTCTCTGTTTCTAGTGCATGGGAATCGACGCGGGCTTCTCATCCTTCTGTCTACTGGTGGAAATATGTTTGGAATAAATGGGTACACCCAAAAATTGCAGGTTTTGTTTGGCGACTTATGCATAAGGCAATATCCACTGATGAGCGTATTAAGTCTCTGGGTTTTCGGTTTCCCTCTTGTTGTCTTTGCTGTTCCAGCCCTCATAGTAAATCCATCTCGAATCTCTTTGTTCAAGGAGAGCTGGCTGCATCCCTTTGGTCCTTCTTCGCGTCTCATCTTAACATCTCAATATCCCAAGCTCAGTCTCTCGAGCAGCGTCTTGAGTCTTGGTGGACTGATACTATTTGCTCCCAGTATTCTTTTTTACGCAATTCTGTTGCTTTATTTATCCTATGGGAAGTTTGGAAAGACCGCAATTCCATTATTCATGACAATGTAAAGCTCAATATAGTTAAAACGAGACAGAAAATTTGGAAGTGGCTGCTTGACACTGTGGTTCTTTTCCACCCGGCTGGGTTTACATGATCAAGCTTGCCTTCATGCTCTTCAGGTTCCTATTATTTCCCCTAAACCTAAGAGGGGACGTAGGGTTAGCATCCACCTGATATTGGCTCTTTCAAACTCAATGTGGACGGTTCCGCTATAAATGGATTCATAACAGGGGGTGGTGTTATCAGGAATTACCAAGGTCAGGCTTTTTTTTTTTTTTTTCGGGTAAGAACATGCAAGCAGAAGCTCGGGCGTTAATCACTGGCTTGGATCTTGCCTCCCAATTAGGCATACCCCTCTCATGTATGGAACTTGACGCTCAAGTCTTGTTGCATTTCATTCATACAGGGAGCTCCCCTTGGAACTTGGTATATTTGACGCGATCATGCAAGTCTCTCTTATCTCCTTCATGCAATCTTTCCCGCATCTTGCGAGAAGGGAACAAAGTAGCAGATTCGCTGGCATCCTTTGCTCACGCTCATAGGGACAGCATGGTGTTCTACTCAGAAGAGAAGTTTCCCACTTGCTGCAAAAGTCATCTGCTTCATGATGCTTTGGGCTTATATAGCTTCCGACCATCATAGGTCTTTTAGCTCTTTTCTTTATGATTATGTAGCCTATGGGCCTTTTCTTTGGAGGTTTGGCTTAAATCCCCCTCCAGTTACTTTCATTTTAGATCCTATTAATTTAAGGCTTTGCCTTTCAAATAAAAAAATAAAAAAAGAAAGAACAAATTCGAACCGGCCTTTCCTTTGATAGTCGACAAGCTTGACTTATAGCGAATTCCATAGAATTGGGCCGGCCGCCTGGAATCAAAAGACTTTCGAACCCGTTGAAGATCCTTGTGGCTCCGGATTCCTCCAATCCAGCCGATTCCGAATCGATCAATTTCGGGATCTTTTGCAGCGAAGGCCTGTCATCGAATTCTTCAAACCTGGGGCATGTCGATCCTGAATGAAACTAAACATCATTGATCCTACTATCAATCAATCCGTCATACAAAGGCCTAACTCCGGCTCTCTCTACGGGTGGAAGGAGGGGCAACAGCCTTGTCAAGGCGCGGGCCAAGCCCACTCAAAGTGAAGCGATTTATACCGAGCAAGAACCTGCACTAGAATAGGAAAAGCCAGACATTCCTTCTTTTCAGAATTCCAGTCCTGCGGGCCTGCCCGAACTGTCAGTGATTCAAACAAAGACGCGGGTGCGAGTCTTCCTCGGTTGAAGTCAAAAAAGTCCTCCTCCTTTATCTTATTCCTACCATCCGGGGCGAAAGGATGAGACGGAATAGCGTGTCATTTCGGAACCGTTCATAAGCTTTCCCTTGACTAATATAAAAGTAAAGGCAGCTATCTGGATCATTTTGGGCCGAAGGCATCACAAGATCGAGAGGAGCCATCTTGATTCGGACTAGAGGAGGAAGGAACCTGAGCCCATAGGTGTAGGAATCAATCCACTGTCTCGTTGCCAATTAGAGTAGAGCCAAAGGCAGCTATCGCGATGAATTGTTACAATGTGTGCCTCCTTCTGGGGAAGCGCGCATGCAGGTGCAGGAAGGAAGCTTCTGCACAGCAGACAATGAATCTATGGGTCCCATGCCTTGTTAGACGACCCGTGCCTTCATCCAAACAGGTGCCTCCTAGGCGGAGAGGAGGGCTTAGGATCGCCAGGGGGATGAGGATGAGACAGAGTTTACTCCCGCGGCCTCTCGGTAGAAGAGGGAGAAAGCCCAGTCTTCTATCTCAGTCTCAACAGAAGGTAAGAGGAAGGGCCATTCCCTCTTTCCTTCGGGAAGGGCTTAAAAGCGCCTTCATCATGTCAAGCTTCAGGCAAGCGATTGGCTCCAAGGGACTTTAGAAGAAGAGCAATGAGCGTAGTGTTGAACTCTTTCAGTAAGCACCCCTTCCGAAATAGAAATCCATCCTTGATTGCCATCGATATTTCCTCCCCAACTAGCCCCTTATTAATATAAAATGAAAGAATAAGTTCGGGAAACCGTCAGGCCCCACTCAAACTAGCTGCCCTGCCACCTTAGAATTCTAAAGAAGCATTTCTTAAAAAAAAAGAAAGAAGCCCGAATGCTCAAGCTCAATATCATATGGGTTGTGTTCTACCAACGAGCAGCCAGGAGCCTAAAGAAAGCACTGAGAAAGAGATAAGTGTTCCGTATAGGTTCGTATATATATACTGTGGCGCTATATGATCTTTAGCTATAGGTCTCGTGTGCTTGCTATAGAAAGTACATATACGAGTCACGAGTAAGAGGAAGTGGTAACGGTCGATGGATGTTCATATTTGAGTGCTGACGGAATGCCTCACATCAAGGTGACAGGATTCGAACCTATGGCCCTCTGTACCCAAAACAGATGCGCTGACCAGACTGCGCTACACCTCGTCTCACCACCCCGGAGCATATAGATCCACCCGATCGATGAACACTCAAACCGAACTCACCCATCCTTTTGGGCACAGGGACGCGAGAACCTAAGAAACAGCTTTTTTTTCGAAATCTGCCTCCAGCAAGATAGGGCGACGCAAAAAAGCCGTATAGTGCAGGAGCGCTCACATTTTTTGGCTTACTCTTGCACTTTCATTTTTAAATCCGGCTCGCTCCCGGCCTTTGGACCCTTGGCCCGCTTAGAAGTGGATTCGAACCACTGACACAAGGATTTTCAGTCCTTTGCTCTAACCAGCTGAGCTACCTGAACCACTTTCCTAAAATATGTTTTCTTCATCGAATAGCGCCCTACCTTACCACTTGACTAGTAAAAAGCCCTTGTACTAAAAAAAAGATAAAGAATATATAGGCCTTTTTCGCTTCTTCGTCAAGCTTTCGAGCAGCTCTTTCAACTGCCGCCTAATCCCCCAACATGCTCAAGAACCGAGAGCCGCCCAGGGACTGGACTCCACCAAGAGGTTCTTTCTCTCACGTCATTTCGCCCGCCCGTTTCACTTCTGTTCCGGAGGAAATGGGATTTGAACCCATGATACAATCTTCTTGTATGTCGATTTAGCAAACCAATGCCTTAAGCCACTCAGCCATACCTCCAAGTTGTTGATCGGAATGGAATTTGATGTGCCGGGTTTGGTTGGTTGCCCGAAGGGCTATCTGATCCGATCAACTGCGTAAGCCGTAGCGCGCTAGCGCGCGTACTATTCCGGGGACTCTATCCAGATCTATGGATCTCCCCAGCATCCAAGCGAGACTCCATCAAAATCTGCCACTCGTTGGGCGACGCCTTCTTTTCTACGAACACCCCACCACTGAATGATGAACTTTGCCAGTTTTCGCCTCCGACCCGACCAGAACACAGGGTCAAGCCAAGCCCTTACCCGCCTGAATGGAATTCATATCTCCTTCGTCTGGTCGAGAAGGGAGAAAGCCCGTGGAACTGGACTGTGACTCTTCTATTACATTATGGAGAAGTCCATTCTCGTCATGGTCGATCCACGTCCTACCGTAGTGCCCGGAGAACCAGGCTTGCTTAGCTTACAAAGCTAGCTTACTAACCTAACGCGACGCGAATCATTTTTTATTGATTGCACGAGCTAGCCAGCAAGCCAGCAAAGCCCCCGACGCTTAATCGCTTCATTTAGGCACCTACTGACACTAAAGCCGTTCCACTCGTGCTTCTCTAACGAGAATCACTTCGTTCCACTCTCCCAACAGGCCAGCAAGCCATTCCTAGCGGCTTAGCCCTTGTTAAAGGCTAAAGAGCGTACTGAACACTCACCCTTTCTCGCCAGCAAGCTAAGCTCCTAGTCCTCTTAGCCGGCTTACCTTTAACCTAACTCTCAAGTTTATGGCCTAAAAACACGGGAAAACACTACTTTTTGATCAAAAAAAAGAAGGCCATTTAAAAGCTCTTTTCTTGTGTTCTTGAGTACACGTTAGGATATTACTTCAGGGGCTATCCAAGCCATTGAGGAGCCTGCTCAAGCTGCTGAGGATGATGAATGATCCTAGAGGCTCTTCTTCCGTATGAGATCTTATAACCGGGAAGCGTAGGTAGAACTTGTGGAAGGAAGACACTGGCGAGTAGACCTGTGAGAGCCCCCCATCAAAGGTCGATATCTTACCTTTAAAAGCGGGTATAAGAATTGGAAGTCGGGATATCCCAATCTTCCAGCTCTCAAGCAGTTCAGAAGATTCATCCCTCATTCAATCCCCTTTGCTCCTGCTTTCATCTACCCCTATGCTTCTGCTTTTATGCCTCCAGGGATGGATCCAATTTCCTGTCCTTTTTTGGAATCGTTTTCACATATGTTATGTTACGATGGCTTCGGATGAGAGAGGGTGGTCGTAGATCATAGTTCTGTAGCGAAGCTAGGCTGTTGAGTTTGAGCTATTCTGACCTGAGCTAGTCTTTCAGATTAGGCAGGGAACATGAGGGAGAGTTCCTCACTACCGAAATTCCCTTACAGTTCTAGAAGGTAAGAGAAGCTAGGGCTTTTGAGTTCCAGTAATCAAGCCAAACTGGAGTTCTGGAGAGAAGGCAGTGAACGGAGTTGGCGGTTCGAGTTCTTGGCAGGACGGATGGGACCCAGAGTTAACAAGTAGCTTGGCTCAACCTTCGCTTTCCTTTGACAAGGCTGCTAAGGCTCCAGCTTCGCTTTCTACTTCGCTGCCTTTCTCTAACGAGACAAGTAAAGTACCTTAATTCACTTACAGCAAGATAAGGTATTTCAAGCGGGTGAAAGTATAGAGCTACTAACCAGAGTCAGAAAAGTTGGTTGGCATTCAAGCAAGAGAGAAAGAAGTCCCGATCAGGCTACAAGTGGGACTAGAAGCGAGGGCCGCTATTCCGGTCAGCTTGTTAGAAAGGGAACTAGCACCCTAAAGACAGCGACTCTCGCTTTCTAACAGTAAACTAAACTGCCTTCCGGTCGCCTCACCAACGCCTTCTCTCCCTATCGGTCGAACTTTTCCATCCTCTCCCGTTGGGAAAGGGGATCGATTACCTTTCTTAGCTAGGAGAAAGTCACTGTCATCGCTCTCTCCTTGAATCGCTCGGAAATCGTACCTAGCCTCTCGTCCATAACCTAGCCCGAAGCTCTCAAGCGACTGATTTCACACAAGTAGTAGGACCTTCTTTTATAGTGGAGTTAGAATAGGCTCTAGAATAGCCGAATTAATGGTCAGTCTCGCTCTCCACCCTGCTGCTTGATGGGATAGGGCTTTTCACATGCTTGAGATAAGACAGATCTTTTTTAGGCATTAAATAGGCCGAGAGAAAAGTCTCATTTTGACATAGATGAGCAGCAACTTTAGAAATGAATGCTCAAGTCTGTCACTTAGAAGATAGGATGGTATCGACCCGGACAAGGGGGCAAGATCCGCTGGCTTAGGGCCCTTTTAGTAGGAAGCAGAATCGGTAGGTTCCTTTCCGCCCATCGATTCAATAAGATCAGTTCAATCAGTAAAGGTCGAATTGAAATCTATTATTATCATAGACAAGACAAGGGAAGATGCCCCCAATAGAAGGCAATTTTTTAATAGAGAATAGGCAGGTTTAGAGTTAGAGGAATATCAAGAATTGGAATATCAGTCAGAAATTGAATAAGAGAAGCAAAGACGGGTTATAGTATAGTAGAATCAGTAATCATCTAGCGGGGACGGTTTCACTTATAGGTCAAGGGTCTCGCCCATCTCTATTCGCCTATCCTCTTCCTAGATCGAAGCTTTCCTTGGCTTCGAAGCCTATCTCCACCATGACCTCTTTCTCCTAGCTCTAGCTGTCGAAATAAACCGCCTCTCCCTCTGTCCTAGTCAATTCATTCTTTCTTGGCCTCTTCGTCAGTAGGGGTCTGGAATCTCACCCTCAAACCTTTCCTTTAAGATAAGAAAAGCGTATCGCCCTTTCCTCTATCAACTACCATCGGAAACGCGGAAAGAGCCTATCTCTTACTCTTAAATCCAGTAAAGCTTAAGAGAGGTACTGAAAAGACTAAGTGACCCGAGAAGCCCACCCTTTAGGTCCCTTTTCATAGACGAGAGAATGAGGATCGATTTAGTGCTGAAAGCCTTAAAAGCATCAATACGATTTCAGCTTGCCCCTATACTCTATGAGATAGAAACTTTTGCCATTGCCATTGAAGGGTCCTCATAGAAGGAAATAGTGAAAGTCTCATTTTGACACTAGCGAGATACTTTCTAATGGATCTCTCAGTCTACGAAGGAAAAAGTGAGAACGTTAAAATGCCTTTCTAATAGAAAGTTTCTACATGCTATCTGGAGCTATAGGTAGAGGAATTTGATCGATTGGCTTTCAAGCTGAACTATGTAATTAAGAAGTGTAATGCCAAACTGATTAGCTAAGAGAAGCCCTGGAGTAAGGCTTTAGCCTCAGCCTCCATATTATTGCCCTGACCAAAGTTGCATGAGAATGCTAAAACAATGAAACCTGCTGAGTCTCTAATGCAGCCACCTACTATTTAAGTCAATAGCAGAACCATCCACATTTAGTTTAAGGCCTGTAATATGAGGAATCCATTTGAGCCATTTCCCTCTTTTGGGAATGGCGGGCAGAATGATTATCAAGGCTTGAATGCATGTCTGATCATGAAGACTGAGAGAGTAAGAAGCCTTAAGAGATCTGAGCACCACTTCAAAACACTTAGGATCATTTTGGTTTTTCTTTGAAGGATCTTCACACAGGGAAAGAGCTCCTAAGTGCTAAGTCCGACAGTGCTCTCCACCCTGGATAAAGGTCTATGAGGTGTGGGATGTCTTCCCTTCCTGAGTTAGTGCCAAAAGAATAGTAAGCAATGAGAATGTTGCCAGCATGCTATGCGACTAGTCGATTATCTTACTAAGCTAAGAACTGGATCTCCATCCAAGAAAGTCAATAGATCTTTTTTATGGCTTTCAGTGCCCCTAGCACGAGATCATCGAACTGCACTTTAATTAAGAGGTTCACTTCACTGCTGGTATGCTTTAGGACTCTTCACTGAATGACGACTGACTAGCGGATTCAGGGAACGAGCCCTCTACCTACATCTATACTGGACTCCTGACTGTTAAGAAACTTTTGCTTTTTGCCAAGGGAGAAAGGCTTCACTCAAGGTGATAAGTGGAAATGCTAACCGAACACGTCCAAAAAGTCTCGTAACGAGGCTAATGCCAGTTGCCGGTCGAATGAAATCAGATACATGTAAAGAAAGAAATTCTATGTCCCGACCCGAATAGAAGAGGGCGAATTTCCGCTTCAAACAGGGAAGTCGACTCTGGTCTGACTTATTTCTGAATTTCTTTCGTCATAGACTTCTGTCAAAAGTGAAGGGGATAGATTAGATTCTTGAAACTTCCACCGGGTGGTTCCCAAAGAACGTAAAGCTTTAGCGAGACGAAAGCTAGAGACTTGATACTGAAATACTGAATTCTCCGAATCGGGGTGATAAACATAAGTTCGTCTTCCGGACCGGCCCAGAAGAATGTCGGGCTTTGTTTGGTAGGGCTTTCTTTCCATCTCCTTTTATTCTTTCCTTTCTTTCGGATAAACCAAAAGCTCTGGTGGAGCTATTTGTAGACTGAAAATTGCTTAGATAAATAGCGTTGATAGAAGCTTAAGGCGGGTTATTTGCCAAATCAACAAGATTGTGTATCATGGTGATCTCACTGAAAGAGAGGCATGCTGTCGATAAAGTCATAAAAAACGATTCGGGATATATTCTTTTCACCGAAATTCCCCCTTTTCCGGCTTCGATTAGCAAGAACAAAACAAACTCAATACGGGGATTGTATTCGAAATAATTTCTTTAGAACGGGGTGGGGCGCCAGGAAGCCCCGCTTAGCTTGTATGATACTACCATTGTTCACCCAGAATTCCCTTTGTTCCACCATGTGGTTTGGTTTCCCTGCCTGCCATGCCTGCCCTCTTTCAGTCCACGTGGTACTCGTATTAGCTAAGTGAATTCTAGCTTTGACTTTGAAAGCTGGCAACGGGTCCTGTTAAGCGCTTCGCCTCGTTCCCTCCTAACACAAACTGCTCTGTGTAGCAACCGCAACAGCGCAAGCGAAAGTGTCTCACGCCTCCCTTTCTATCGTGGTACCGAGAGGGACGGTCTTGACTTTCTTGATTTGGAAGATCGCCACACCTATTCCTTCTACTCCGTAAATAGTCTCAAGCAGCTCGCCACGCATGCATACATGATTGAAAGGACTTATATGCCCATTTCTATGTAGCCACAAGGCCCGTTCAACATATCTGAGGAGAGACGTAGAAGCAGGTTGGGGAGAGGCTTCGCTGGACAAGCGGAACTTGAACGAAATTGTATAGTTAGTCGATACAGCTCGATCCGTTCTTCAGTTATTCCTTAACAGAAATCATTATTTCGTGTGTTGTCGGCTCTAAAGCAAGGGCGGACAGGTATTGGAAATGAGTTAGCCTCTTTGACTATCCTTTTTTGTTGAATTGCTTTCGACCATTGACAGGAAGAAACAACGGCTTCACTTCACATTTGTCTCTTTGCTGAATTGCTATCGACTAAACGGAAGCCCCTTGTTAGGACGAAGATCTTTGCTCAAGAGGAAAAACTTCATTATACGAAATAAGATAACTAACTGGCAGCTGTCCGAAGGCAAGTAGTTAAGAACAAAAGCTCGAGCATACAGCGGAAAGCATACGCATTTGGGCAAAAGGAAGCATTCTCCGCTGGCACAAGAATAGCAAACAGGTTAAAATAAAAGCCCATCAAACTATGAATTGAAAGGATCATATAGCGTAAAGCATCCTTGGAAGCCGATCCTGTCCCGTCGACGTCAGTCACTATATGAAATCAATACGGAAAGCCATCAGATACATGTCAGTAGTTCATAGAATGGACTTTAGTATCTGGTATAGACCCGATATGATATATATTACCATCGGTTGTCCCTGATCTGCAAGTGATATCTGCAGACCAGTACAACGCTTGACTGATCATCGAGTACCCCACCGGGCAAGAGCCCCCTTTATCGATCGAACCGGGCTGCTGCTATCACAAATCTCTATTCGTGCTCGAGAGCATGTAGTTGGAAGAGGAACTGGTTGGCGAGCGTAAAGCGCGAGATGTCCTTTCATAGCGGAAACTCTCAAACAGAAGAGAAGGGCACAAGAACCCGTCATGCCTTCTAAATCATCATTTTAGAATAGAATGTCGTAGAGAAAGCAAGGACTTTATTCCCTGGCGATAGCATAACAAGCTGGGTCCGGTGACAACATTGGTATTTGGTGGTTGGTTCCAGGGAGCTAGTCGGTTCCTGGCATCCGATTACGAGCTTTATTGATCGGTCTCACTTGCCATCTTCGGCATTGGACTTTGCTTATCTACGATGAAACTTTCTATGCTCGTACCTACCACTTGTTCCTAAATCTTCGCTTGGAGTAAAGATTATCACTAAAGCCTACCTTGAGTAAAGGAGGAATTTTTTGCTACCGCTAAGAGGATTTAGTTTAGGAAGGCCTCTAAATGATGAAATTGTTGTAGAAAGCAAAAAACTATCCAACCTTGAGGAAAAGCGGCGTTCCAGCCTAGCAGAAAAGGGGTTGATGCACCTCCATCCAATTTCAGTGAAATCTACTCTAGTTATAGGGCGGGCAACAAGAGAAATGCTTCCTCTTGATTTGGAACTACTTTCTCTAATGCGGAGGACCTGTAGCTATCAGATATCATGCCCTCATCAACGAGTAGAGTATGACTGACCAAGGGGAACACCCCCAAGCCTAAATTGAAGTAATGTACACCTGCCGATGCCTTTTAGTATTATGACGGTGCGGAAGCAAAAAGCACAAATCAACCTTTCCATATCTATTAGATCTATTAGGACATTACCTTCAAGAAAGAATTAGCTGCCTGGACAGGGAGTAAAACGTGTTCTGAATGGCCCAGGCCGAAGGGCTTGGCTTGTTTGTTAAAGGGGGTCCCTGTTCTTCTCTTCCCCGCAAAAAGCTACTAAAAAAGCCAGAAATCCCATGGTGGGCGTGACTAGTCAAAAAGGAGAGCTTCAAAGGACTTGCCTGCGCGGTATTGGGATGTGACGGTGGGACTCACCTCGTCGGTATGATTGTCTTTTATGTTCTGATTACCGCAAGAAGCTGAAAACTGACTGGTAAGGACATGCGAAATTTCTTATTTTATATAAGTCTAATTGCTTTACCCGAATGAACCCTTCTTCTAAAGAAAAATAGTGACTTCAGCCCTTCTCTTCTGAGACAATGGCAGATAGAATTCTTGTATGAAAGACACAAATGTTTAAGAAGCGCTCTTCTTTCTCCCTCTTCGAAAGTATCCGCGTGACTGCCACCCCAAAAGAAGCGACGGACAAAGGTCAATGCTGTGAATGCCAAGTGGAGTGAATCGGTCCCTAAAGATGCTTGTCTCGCTGGGATGGGACTCACTCAAAAAGTGATTGCTAAAATAAAGTCATAGCCTATAGCTTGAATGACAGCACCAACTTCCTATCCTTGACTTCTCCTAGTAGCGGTATGGTATAGTAGAGTGCGTGCTCTCCCTCTCGTATAGTGACATTGAGAACAGAAGAAAGGCAGAAAGCTTGTCTTTACTGATGTTAGAAGCTCTGAAAACAATCCCTGTTTGGGTGAAGTTCTCAAAACAAAAGTCCCCATCTCTCTTTTGACAGAGGAGGGACTTAGTTATGTAGCTAGTGGGGTGGGTAAGCCATTGTATGCTGACCAAGCAACTGAAGAAATGGGTATGATCAACTTTTCTAGGGTGTGCATAGAAATTGAAACTGAGGCAGCCTGTCCTCAAGTGTTGGAAGTGTTCACAGATGATAAGAACTTTGTGGAAGTGGAATACCAAAACAAGCCCCAATCTTGCTCTATCTGCAAAATATTTGGCCATAACATGTATAAATGCCCTAAGTCTAACTTACAATGGGTGTCCAGAGGAAAAAACCCCAGGGGCAGAACCCTCAAGTATGCCTTCCATGGAACATAAGAGTGTGGAAAATGAAGAGTGATTGTGATCCCCTAGTCTAAGCCAAGAGATTCTAGGCTTGCATGCACCGCTGGCCACTCCGTAGATAGTGCACACAGAGCCTTCGGCTACTCGAAAATGTCACCGCACGGAAGCGATCTCTTTCACGCCACTTCTCGTTATCTTGTCCAAACCAAATGATTGCCCTACTTCATTTTTTGGATGTCCAAGTCTTATTTTGATAGAGGGCTCCACATAAAGCCTGAAATTTTTGTAGGAGCCATAATCTAGCATTTGCTCTAGTGATGTCACGCGTCCCTCTAGCGTAGCATTGTCATCCTTTGACTTGCTTTTCCCCCTATGCCTCTTGGCAGGATCTTGGGCAACGACCTCTCGTCCCCTATTCACCTCAGAAGCAGCAACATCGTCAGTGACTCCCGACATCGTGTCTAGCTCTTCCTTGATTACGACCCGCTCGTAACCTTAGCTCTGATACCAACTGTCACGGCCTTAGACAATTCTAAGCCAACCGTGCGGCACTTAGCGCTTCAACACCCCTTGTTGGTTGCTAAGTCAGTCTAACCCGAATGGTGAGCTAGAAGGAACTAGGCAAGAAGACCGAAAGCACACAAGAGAGAGTTAGGGAGAATGTAGAGAACTTGTATTGCACTAGAGAGAAGTTTACAAATGCTTGGATGGTTTGGCCAAATGAAGGCCTCACCTATTTATACACCTCCACCTCCTCAATGGACGGTTAGGATCATCTCGATCTAACGGCTACAATTGTGTATCTAGAGTGTTCTATACAAATATCTAGAAATTTACAAGGCTCCAAACTCTTATAGAGAATTATATACAAGTATAGATCAAACTAGAAAAGTATGGAACAATCTAGAATGGATGCCATGCAGACGTCCAATAAGCGCCAACTTGGGTGTCCAGTAAGCGCCTGCGTGGCAAAGCCTCCTTTTAGCAATCCGGGACATTCTGCTCTACTTGCCTCACTCCTCTGTGAGATTTAAAGAAAGCATTCAGCTCACCTTGCACACTAACAGAATACCAACAATTGCTGATGCAAGAAAAAAGAATCTGACACCAGGAATCAGAGAAACCAAACTTATTAAGAACAGCCATGAGAAAAGACCAGTCTAGTCTGTCATAGGCTTTCTGCATATCAATCTTCATCATAACCCCCATAGGTCTTTTTTTTTTTTTGATATCAGCAATAAGTTCATGAGCCGGGCAAATGCTCTCATGAATAGATCTGCCTTGCACAAAGCCTGCCTGCTCCAAAGATATAATAGAAGGAAGAACCACACTGAGCCTGTCATTAAGAATCTTGGAAATAATTTTTTAATAAAAAGGAGTCAAGCTAATAGGCCTCATATCAGAGAAGGAATTAGGGGATGAAACTTTAGGAATAAGCACCAAAGTAGTTGCAGTGTAAGCAGTAGGGAGGGGGCACCCCTGAATAAATCCTGAATGGCAGCAATGACATCATCCTGGATAATAGACCAACAAGACTGAAAAAATGACCAGTGAATCCATCTGGACCAGGGGCTTAGTCAGGATCAAGGCCAAAGACAGCACTATGAATCTCAGATTCAGTAGGAATAGCACATAACGTGATGTTGTCTTATTCAGTGATGAGGCAAGGGATACAATTTCGAAAAGGGCACTCTGGTTGTCACAAGCTACTGAAGTAAAGATGTTAGAGTAATAAGCTACACTTCCCCTATATCCTTCCTATCAGTAATAAAAGAACCATCTTGGGGCTGGAGCTTGAAGTTAACTTGTTTGGGGTACCCTTCTTTGATTGAAGCATGGAAGTAGGCTGAGTTTCTGTCACCGCAACCACTTCATTCTAGATTGGTCTCTTAGGATACTTTCTTCCCTATTAAGATTGAGAGCCAGCTCTTTGTGAGCATCTATCAGAGATTGATTGGTAGCAGCAGACCACTGAGACTGAAGGGCAGCCCCCAATCTAGTAATATCATCTTCGGATTTATGAATAGCTTTCTTAATGTCACCAAAGACCTCCCAGTTCCAGGACTTCATTTAATAAGGCCCCTTCTCAGATCTCATAATTTTTCATTTTTTTTTTATCTAATAGAGGGGTTGCAGCCAAGTTAATGCTCCAGACAAAAGAGACAAAATCATTATGAGAAGCCTACATCTTCAGAAATCTAAAAAGCTTTGTACCTGTAGGAGGATCATGAACCTTGAGAAGCAAGGGACAGTGTCTAGTAAGGTTCAATTTAGGGAAGGAATATTATAAAGAGCAGCAGCATTGAGGAGAAATCTATCCTGCCCATATACGAGGAGATCTCTGATGGTCATTACACCATGTGAATATGTTCCCTTCAAAGCCTGCATCAGGATAAGCCAGCCAATTTTTGAAAGCCAACAAATTCAGTGACAGCCCAAAAGTAAATAGCACCTCCACCAGCCTTCTCATGAGAGTCAGCAACAACCTGTTGATAGTCCTGCTGGGAAGACTTTTTTGGAGAGGTTGGGGCAGATGAAGGCCTAGGGGGCATAGAAGCAGTATGAGCTTGAAGAGGGGCATGGTACTCAGCACTGGCACCAAACTTCCTAGGATCCAGACTAGGAATGGACTCAGGGATGATGACAGCAGGAAAAGCCTTAGTAAAAAAAAAGCCAATGATTTCAAGGGAAGATTCATCTGTATTGGAGATTTGGTGGTCTCACCAGCAGCATTGTGAGGAGACACATTTCAGTCAGGAGCATTATGAGGAGTACAATACAAATCATTCTGTTCAATAGTTGCAGTTGTAACAAGACCAGATTTAGATGTCACAGGTTCAGGCAATTGATTTGTGGGTTCTTCAAACTCCACAACCTTTTTCTCTTTGTTACGAGAGCGCTGACGCCATGTAGTTTGAGGAGGTTTGTCTTGAGCCTTTGGAGGATTAAGAGAGGTGGAGGTGGCTTGTTTGAGGGGCAACTTTGGGGCTACCGCCGTAGATGCAGGAGGAAGACGAGGGGTTTTCTTGGCTAAAGCCTTCCTACACTCCGTTGGTGAATGTCCTTGAAGATTACAATGATGGCAGAAGGCTAACTTGCCTTCAAAAACCATCTTCTGATAGAAGCCTTCGTCCTTCCCAGTGCCAATCCAAACCTTCGAAGGAAGAGGCTGGCAGATATCAACCTCCATGCACACAAGTGCATACATAGGATGAGTAAGCTCTAGGGTACGCTGGTCAGCCCTGAGAAAGCGACCAAAAGTTCCTACTATTTCACGCAAAAGAGGTGTATGGAAAAAGGGAAGAGGGAGGTATGGAAACCTCACCCATGCAGCTGTGATAGGATATTCATATTTAGGGTTGAAGTTCGGAGACCATCTAAACAATCGAAACAGGGAGTTCTCTATCATATTAGAGTCTCGAGACCAGGCACGAACGAGTAAGAAGAAAGAGAGGAAGCAAGGGCAGGGGGCACGCCTTTTCTCAAGCAAGATAGACCGACCCATAGAGAAGAAAGCTCGTGAAAGTTTCGAAGCATTATGATTTTTTATAGGATAGGTAAAAAAGTGCCCTCATAACGAATAGGGAAACCAGGTTCAGTCGAAAGATAAATTTCTTCTATAGGTTTTTTCCCAGGGTTAACGAACCCATTTCTCGTGCCTGAATTTCTTTGTCTTGGACACTTGACTGGTGCTATCGCCGTCAAAGCATTGGTTAGAACATTCCTTGGGTATTAAAGTTAAGCTCTTCCCATCGAATTTTTTTATCAATGAAACATTCTTCTTACCTCCACCCAACCCCCGAACTTCTTACAACCACCGCCCACCACGACTTGGTTCCACGCCAGAAGAGGAAGATTGTCCCCGAAGCCCGGGAATGGAGGAGAAGCAAGACTTCGGAAGAAGCAGAAGTAGGAAAGGAAGAAAAGCCAAAGTCCAAACTATCCCAGAAGAAAATAACCCAAGATTCCGGGTACCTACACACTCATGGTACCCTTTAGAGAACTACTAGCGGTTTAACATGCTTTTGCCCTGGAGCAGGAGAAAGTGCATGGTTGCAAACAAATCGACTTCAGTCTGTTTGAAAGTCAAAGGAAAGAGAGACTTTTTCTAAAGAGTTCTATTTAGGATGTTGAATGCTTCCTTGTGTAAGTAAGGTATTCCATAGCTTTAAGGGAGAATGGAGCAAGAGCAAGCGATCAGTTCATTAAGGTCATAATAGTATTTATATAAATAGAAAAAAAGTGATTTCAGACGAAAAAGTCTTTTTTTTTTTTTTTTTTCACATAAGCATTGAACACTTTAGACTAGGTTTTGGCCCATACATGCAAACACAACAAAGAAAACCAAACAAAGAAAAAGAAGACCATACATTAAAACACACTACTTTGCGTTTACAGACACTTATTTCAATCTTCTAGAAAGAGTCGGCGGACTCTTCTATTCTAGTCTCCCCCGGCACCGAGGGTGGCGGCCCGAACAATTCAGTCTTTTTCTTCCTCGAGGAGGGCCCTCTTTTGGTTTTCGAGACTTCGAATTCGGTCCCGTAAAAATTGCATCCTTCTGCCTACGTCCTCAGGATCGAGAGCAGGCGGATGCTCCCAGAACAGACCAAGCATTTGCTCACATTGGAGCTTCTGCTGTTCCACTTGACCGATTTCAGTCTGAATTGTTGCGAGTCTTCCGGCAATGATATCCATTAAGTCTTACTGAAAGTCTTTCTTTCTGACTTCTACCTCTCTTTTTGAAAATATAGACTGAAAGAAGCTTCTATTTATAGGCCTTGGAGGCGCTTAACTCTTTCTTATTATTAGTAATAATTGTTGTCTTAGTTTCATAACATGTTTCAACCCCGGCTTTTCATGAATATGTAAGCAGATCCACTCGATTTTAGTGTGCTGAATAATTCTCTTCGTACGGATTGGAGTACGAAAGGCCCTGCCCAAAAAGGGAATCAAATAGTCCTTTGTTTTTTTCGGGTATCGCCACGCGGCTTAATTCCGATCACTCCCTCAGGAATAGGAGGCCATAATAGAACGCACATCAGAGAGTACTGCCCTTTCTCGTCTAATAAGTCAGGTTTCCAAAGCCCCTTTCTTAAGAGATAGAGCACTCCTTACTCGACAGCTCAAAGCTGACCAGTACAAAACCATGTGATCTGTCCTCGTTTACGTACCCTACTGGCACTATTTAGCCCTGCCTACTCCTCTTTCACTGGCTTCTACTTGTCTTTTTTTTATTGGCGGATTTGTACCCAGGTACATCATGACCTCCCCTCGGCCAATCCTCACTCGACAGCTCCGTCCTTTCTTAGGTGAGCTACGTGAGACCGAAGCTAGCTCTCTTGATTAGATTTCCCCGGAAAGACGGAAAAGCCCCTTTCCAGCTCACTCTGTTAGTCCACTAAGACCGGTATAGAATAAGTCAGTACAGCACTAGCAATAGCTTTTTCAGTACAATGAGTCCCCTTCTCCACGACCACTCTTATTTGTTTTCATTTGGGCTTTCCTTGGAAATTTCCGTGTCCCCCATCAACTCTTCCCAAGTCATTCCATTTTGGACTCGGACGTGGGCTTTTCAAACCATCAAGTGGGCTTTGCAATTCAGTATCTTCAAAACCATAATTATCCCATGAGTCCCCCAATTTATCCTCTTCCTGCTTGTCAATGGGCTTAGATGGATCAAAGCATTCAAGAGATAGCAAGAATGCCAAGTCCAATTCCTCAATATTCAATCCATCTTCCTCTACCGATGGGCCTCGAGCTCAGTTCAATCCTGTATCTTTCTTTAATTTAAAGGGTGTCTTTTTTTTTTTTTTTATCTTAATAACTGGCGGGAAAAATGAATGAAAATAAAAGCGGAGGCCCGCCATCTGC